AATTTTAAAAATTTGCTAATTAATACAAATTGCTTTCAATTTTTGTAAGTAAAATCATTAGACATTTTTAAAAATTTTAAGCTAAAATTATAGATTTATTTTCATGTTTTTTTTAGCTCGTTTTTTTTTTTTTTTTTTACTCTAATTATTTAAGAAAAAAATTAAAAAAAAATAATAGTTTTTTTTAACTAGATAATAGAAAAAAATTATTATTATTAATTTGATCATTTTTTTAAAAAAAATTAAAATAAATTAATTAGTTTATTTAAAATATATTAAATAAATTTAATATTTATATAATATATTTAAATAATTTTTTTTTGCATATATATATATATATATAAATTTATATGAATTTATATATATATAAATTATTTAAATAATATAATAATTTATAAAAATATAATTAATTAGAATATTTAATAATATATATATATGATTTCTTCATAATTATTAGATAAATCTTTATAATAAAAATTAAATATAAAGTAATCCTTCACAAAAATTGAAATTTTTTTTTTAACTCTTAATTAATATAAATCTAATAATTAATTAAATATTTATATATTAATAGATATTTAACAATCTTATATGGTATATAGACCAAAAATAAATTTCTGCAGGCTTCAATAGCCATTTCATGTACTTCTGAAAAATCGCCGATTTTTGAAAAAAAAAAAAAAAAAATTAGAAAGAAAAGTGTACTAGGGGTTGAAATATTTTGAATATCGATTTTTGAAAATTTGAAAATTTTTGATTTTCAATTGGTTTTCCATGTTTTTGAAAATTTTTTTTTTTGTCAAATTTTTCAAAATTTTGTAAAAATTTGTATAAAAAAAATAATTTATTTTTCATTTAATTTTTAAAAAAGAAGGGTTTTATATTAAAAATTTTTTTATCGAATTTTTGAAAAAATTTTTACTATATTAAAATTATTTAATTTATAATAATTTATAATTTTTTAATATTTTTGTATATTAAAAATTTTATAATTTTTTAAAAAATTAATTTTTTAAAAATACTATTTTTTATTATTTAATTAATATTAGTCAATTTTTTTTTTTATGATTTTAATTATTTTTATAAAATTTTGATTTTATGAAAATTTTATAAAGAAAATTTAATTGAAAGAAAAAATTTAGAGGGGGGGTTTTTTTTAAAAAAATTAGGGATATATAAATGTATATATTTATATAAATATATATATATATGTGCGATTTTTTTTTTTTACAAAAATTAATTATTAATTTATTTTAATGTATACTAAATTAATTTATTTTAAAATAAAATATTTTTAAAAAAAATTATTAAATTGTTGTTTATATAATTGTAAATATTATTAGGGGATAATATTTTAAATAAATAATTTTCTTTGTAAAATTATGAAGAAAATTTAATTGTGAGATAATACCAATTTAAAATTATTAAAAATTAATAATTTAAATTTATTTATAAATTTTATTTATTAGTTTATTACTTATTAAATTTATTTAATTTAATTTAATTTATAAATAAAAATTAAAATTTTAATATTTTAAATTTTAAAAAATATTATTAGGGGATAATATTTTTAAATAATTTAGTTTTTATCTTAATTTTGTAAATAAAAATTATTAAAATTATTTTATATGTTAGCTAGTACCAATTATAAATTATTAATGTTATTATTTAAATTAATTTAAATTAATTTTTTAAAGTTATTTATTAAAAATTTTATTATAATAGTTTTTTTTGTTATAAAATATAAAATATTTAAAAGTTTTATTTTAGCTTAAAAATTTATTATTAATTTAATTTATATGTAAATTTTTGTGTGAATTATTATTTATTTTAATAATAAATAATTAATAATTATTTGCAATAATTAATATTATAAATTAAAGAAATTTAGATATAGTAATATTAAAAAGTATTGGTTAAATTTGTGCCAGCAACCGCGGTTATACGAATAATACAAATAAATTATATTAGAAAAAGTTAAATTGAAATTATAAAATATTAATAAATTTATTAGGTGAAATTTTTAAATTTATTAAATTTTTAAATTAATTAATTAAAGCTTGGAAATTTTATTAATAAACTAGGATTAGATACCCTATTATTAAAAATGTAATTAAAAAATTCTAAGGTAGTATTAGTTATGTTCTTGAAACTTAAAAAATTTGGCGGTATTTTAGTCTATTCAGAGGAACCTGTTCTGTAATCGATAATCCACGATGGACCTTACTTAATTTTGTAATCAGTTTATATACCGTCGTTATTAGAATATTTTAAAAGAATGTTAATTTTCAAGATTTTTAAAAAGAAAAAATATCAGATCAAGGTGTAACTTATATTTAAGTAGAAATGGGTTACAATAAATTTATTTAAACGAATGTAAATATGTAAAATTTACTAAAGGTGGATTTGATAGTAAAATTATAAAGATTAATAATTTGATTTTAGCTCTAAAATATGCACACATCGCCCGTCACTCTTATTATTAAGATAAGATAAGTCGTAACATAGTAGATGTACTGGAAAGTGTATCTAGAATGCAATTTAAAGCTTAAATAGTAAAGTATTTCATTTACATTGAAAAGATTTTTGTGCAAATCAATATAAATTGATTAGATTTTATTTATTATTGTTATTATTGATTTAAAAATAATTATTAAAAATAATTATAAATTTACATGTTTTAGTATTTTTTAAAGAAAAAATAATAATTATTATAGTTTAATAGTATTGTGAAAGAAAATTGAAATATTTTTGAAAAATTTTTATTTTGAAAGAAAATTTAATTTATTGTACCTTGTGTATCAGGGTTTATTAATTAAAAATTAATTATTTAATTTTCTCGATTTTAAAAGAGTTAATATATTAAAAAATTTAATGTAATAAAATTATTTTTAATAATATATTAGAAATGAAATGTTATTCGTTTTTAAAGGTATCTAGTTTTTTAAGAAATAAATTTAATTTATAAATTTTATATCATTTAATTAATTATATAAATTAAATGATTATTAAATTTTAATATTTTATGGGATAAGCTATAAAATAAATTGTTAAAAGTTGTTAAATATATAAATAAATATAGGCTTAGAAATAGTTATTATTATTAAAAATGTTATAATTTATTTAATTTTATTGATTATTTATTAAACTTTAATTATTTATTAAAATATTCATTTTAATATTAAAAATGAAGAAATAATGATAGAATTAGTATATTTTTTGTAAATTTAATTTATTTTGAAAAGTTTTATATAAAGAATTCGGCAAATTAATGTTCGCCTGTTTAACAAAAACATGTCTTTTTGGTTTTTATAAAAAGTCTGACCTGCCCACTGAATTATTAAATGGCCGCAGTATATTAACTGTGCAAAGGTAGCATAATCATTAGTCTTTTAATTGAAGGCTGGTATGAATGGTTGGACGAAATATTAACTGTTTCATAAAAATTTATAAAAGAATTTTATTTTTTAGTAAAAAAGCTAAAATTAATTTAAAAGACGAGAAGACCCTATAAATCTTTATAATTTTATATATATATTATTTTTTTAGAATTTATTTATTATTATATTTAGAAATATTTTATTGGGGTGATATTAAAATTTAATAAACTTTTAATAAAAAAAATTCATTAATTTATGAAAAATTGATCCATTAATAATGATTAAAAATTTAAGTTACTTTAGGGATAACAGCGTAATTTTTTTGAAGAGTTCATATCGATAAAAAAGATTGCGACCTCGATGTTGGATTAAGATATAATTTTAGGTGCAGCTGCTTAAATTTTAAGTCTGTTCGACTTTTAAATTCTTACATGATCTGAGTTCAAACCGGTGTAAGCCAGGTTGGTTTCTATCTTTAAAAAATTAAAATATTTCAGTACGAAAGGACCTAATATTTAATAAATTATTATTTTTTTATTGAATTTAATTAATTTACTATTTTGGCAGATTAGTGCAATAAATTTAGAATTTATTTATGTAATTTTTATTACAAATAGTACTTGTTATTTTTAATATTTATTATTGGGAGTTTACTATTAATTATTTTTGTGTTAGTAAGAGTAGCGTTTTTAACACTTTTAGAACGTAAAGTATTAGGATATATTCAAATTCGTAAAGGTCCTAATAAAGTAGGAATTATTGGAATTCCTCAACCTTTTTGTGATGCAATTAAATTATTTACTAAAGAACAGATTTATCCTTTATTATCAAATTATATTTCTTATTATTTTTCTCCCATTTTTTCATTATTTTTATCTTTATTAGTTTGAATATGTATACCTGTATTTATTAAGACATTTTCTTTTAATTTAGGATTATTATTTTTTTTATGTTGTACAAGTTTAGGTGTTTATACAGTAATAATTGCTGGTTGATCTTCTAATTCAAATTATGCATTATTAGGGGGTTTGCGGGCTGTTGCTCAAACTATTTCTTATGAAGTAAGATTGTCATTAATTTTATTAAGTTTTATTTTTTTAATTGGAAGTTATAATATATTAATATTTTATAAATATCAATTGTTTATTTGATTTTTAATAATTTTATTTCCTATATCATTAGTTTGGTTTAGTATTTCTTTAGCTGAAACTAATCGAACTCCATTTGATTTTGCTGAAGGAGAATCAGAATTAGTTTCTGGATTTAATATTGAATATAGAAGAGGAGGTTTTGCTTTAATTTTTTTAGCAGAATATGCAAGAATTTTATTTATAAGAATATTATTTTGTGTAATATTTTTAGGAAGAGATGTTTTTTCTTTATTATTTTATTTTAAATTAGTATTTATTTCTTTTTTATTTATTTGAACTCGAGGTACATTACCTCGATTTCGTTATGATAAATTAATATATTTAGCATGAAAAAGATTTTTACCATTTTCTTTAAATTTTTTATTATTTTTTATGGGGATAAAAGTTTTTTTAATTATTTAATTTAATGAATAAATTTTAGTAAAGTTAATAGAAATTTATTTCTATCTTATGTTTTCAAAACATATGCTTATTCAAGCTCATTAACTAATTTAATAAATTATCTCATCATTTAATAATTAGTGGGTTAATTAAATAGTATGAAAAATATAAAATTGTTAAAATTTGTCCAATTAACACATAAGGATCTTCAACAGGTCGTGCTCCAATTCAAGTTAATAAAATTACAATTATTGTTATTATTCAAAATAAATTTTGATTAATTGGATAAAATTGAATTCCTCGGAATTTTCTTAAATGATAAAATGGAAGAATTGCTAAAATTGCAATTGATATAACTAATGCAATTACTCCTCCTAATTTATTAGGAATTGAACGTAAAATAGCATATGCAAATAAAAAATATCATTCTGGTTGAATGTGAATAGGTGTTACTAATGGGTTAGCAGGGATAAAATTATCAGGATCTCCTAATAAATAAGGACTAATTAATACAAGTATAACAAAAATTATTGTTATAATAATAAATCCTACAATATCTTTTAATGTAAAATATGGATGGAAGGGGATTTTATCTACATTAGAATTTAATCCTAGAGGATTGTTAGAACCAGTTTCATGAAGAAATAAAATGTGAATTATGGTTATTGCTAAAACAATAAATGGAAAAATAAAATGAAATGTAAAAAATCGTGTAAGTGTAGCATTATCTACAGCAAATCCCCCTCAAATTCATTGTACTAAATCAATTCCTAAATAGGGAATTGCTGATAAAAGATTAGTAATAACAGTAGCTCCTCAAAATGATATTTGTCCTCAAGGAAGAACATATCCTATAAAGGCTGTTCCTATTACTAAAAATAAAATGATAACTCCTACTATTCATGTTGGAATAAATAAGTAAGATCCATAATAAATTCCTCGTCCAATATGTAAATAAATACAAATAAAAAAAAAAGATGCTCCATTAGCATGTAAAGTTCGTAATAATCATCCGTAATTAACATCTCGACAAATATGATTAACTCTATTAAAAGCTAAATTAATATCGGCTGTGTAATGTATAGCTAAAAATAGTCCAGTAATAATTTGAATTATTAAACATAAAAATAATAAAGAACCGAAGTTTCATCAAGAAGAAATATTTCTTGGTGCAGGCAAGTCAATTAAAGCTCTATTTATAATTTTAAAAATTGGATGTTTTACTCGTATGGGTTTGTTCATTAGTTAGATATTGGACGAAGGGGACCTTCAGATAATTTTGTAATTTTTACAATTGTAATTAGTGTAATTAATAAATAATTTATTAGTAAAATTGTTAATAAATTAGTTGGGTAATTATATAATTTATTAAGGGATAAAGAATTTTCTGTAATGAATGATCTTATATTAATTATAGATTTTATTTCAATATTTATAAATTGAATTAAAATATTTTTGTCTAAAATTATTAAAATTATAGAAGAAATTAATAAAAATATAATTGAATTAATAGTTAGTTTTATTGAAAATGAAAATATTTCATTTGAAGCTAATGATGTTACATAAATGAATAAAACTAATATACCTCCTAAAAAAATTAGAAATAGAATATAAGAAAATCAAAATCTTTTAGAAATTAATCCTGATAATAAACAAATTAAAGTAGTTTGGATAAGAAGAATTAATCCTATTGCTAATGGATGTTTTATATTTATAAAAATAAAGTTAAATATAATTAATAGAAATATTAAAATTCATTGAATAATGTCAAGAAGTAGTTTAAATAAAATATTAATTTTGGGGATTAATGATAAAGAAATTCTTTTTTCTTGAAGTTTTAAAAGATTAATTCTTATTTTTGGTTTACAAGACCAATGTTTTTATTAAACTATTAAAACTAATGTTTATATTTATTAATTTTGGTTTACCAAGAATTTTTTTTATAATAGGAATATTTATTTTTGTTTCTAATCGTAAACATTTATTATCTATATTACTAAGATTAGAATATATGGTTTTAAGATTGTTTTTATTATTATTTATCTTTTTAAATTTACTTAATTATGAAAATTTTTTTAGAATAATATTTTTAACTTTTAGAGTTTGTGAAGGAGCACTAGGTCTTTCAATTTTGGTTTCAATAATTCGTACACATGGAAATGATTATTTTCAAAGATTTAATATTTTACAATGTTAAAATTAATTTGTTTTATTTTATTTTTATTTCCTATATGTTTAATTAAAAATATATATTGAATGGTTCAAAGTTTTTTATTTTTATTAAGTTTTATTTTTATTACAATAAATATATATAGAAATTATTTTATATCAATTTCTTATTGATTTGGGTGTGATTTAATTTCTTATGGATTAATTTTATTAACTATATGACTTATTCCTTTAATATTAATAGCAAGAGAATCTATTTATAAGTATAAAAATTATGTAAAATTATTTTTATTAAATAATATTTTATTATTGTTATTATTAGTTTTTACTTTTAGAAGTCTTAGTTTATTTATATTTTATTTATTTTTTGAAAGAAGATTAATTCCTACTTTATTTCTAATTTTAGGTTGAGGTTATCAGCCTGAACGTTTACAAGCTGGTACATATTTATTATTTTATACTTTATTTGTTTCTTTACCAATATTAATTGGGATTTTTTTTTTATTTAAAATTACTGGAACAATAAATTTTTATTTATTAAGAAATTATATATTTGAGTTACAAATTTTATATTTTTCTTTAATTTTAGCTTTTTTAGTAAAAATACCTATATTTTTATTTCATTTATGGTTACCTAAAGCTCATGTTGAAGCTCCTGTATCTGGTTCAATAATTTTAGCAGGAATTATATTAAAATTAGGTGGGTATGGATTGTTACGAGTTTTTTCATTTATACAATTAATAGGATTAAAATTTAATTTTATTTGAATTAGAATTAGATTAGTAGGAGGGGTATTAGTTAGATTAATTTGTTTACGACAAACTGATTTGAAGGCATTAATTGCTTATTCTTCAGTTGCTCATATAGGAATTGTTTTAGCAGGGTTAATAACTATAACATACTCTGGGTTTTCTAGATCTTATACATTAATAATTTCTCATGGATTATGTTCATCAGGATTATTTTGTTTAGCGAATATTTGTTATGAACGATTAGGAAGACGAAGACTTTTAATTAATAAGGGTTTATTAAATTTTATGCCTTCAATAGCTTTATGATGATTTTTGTTAAGTTCTGCTAATATAGCAGCTCCTCCTACTTTAAATTTATTAGGAGAAATTTCTTTAATTAATAGAATTGTTAGTTGGTCATGAATTAGAATGTTAATATTATCTTTTTTGTCTTTTTTTAGTGCTTCTTATACTTTATATATATATGCATATAGTCAACATGGAAAATTATTTTCTGGAGTTTATTCATTTAGAGAAGGTTCAGTTCGTGAATTTTTACTTTTATTCTTACATTGATTTCCTTTGAATTTATTAATTTTAAAAAGAGATATGTGTATATTATGATTATATTTAAATAGTTTAAAAAAAATATTGATTTGTGGTATCAATGATAAGATAAGTCTTTTTAAATCGTGAAATTTTTATCTATTTGTACAATTAGTTTTGTAAATTTATTTACTTTTAGAATAATATTTTTTATTATAGCAATTATTTTTATAATAAATGATTATAGAATTTTTATTGAATGGGAAGTAGTTACTTTTAATTCAATAAGAATTCTAATAACTTTTTTATTTGATTGAATAAGATTTAGATTTTTATCTTTTGTTTTTTTAATTTCTTCTTTAGTAATTTATTATAGAAGGGAATATATGAGAATAGATTATAAAATTAATCGTTTTATTATAATAGTTTTATTATTTGTTATATCAATAATATTATTAATCATTAGACCTAATCTTATTAGAATTTTATTAGGATGGGATGGATTAGGTCTTGTATCTTATTGTTTAGTAATTTATTTTCAAAATGTAAAATCTTATAATGCTGGAATACTAACTGCTTTGTCTAATCGAATTGGTGATGTAGCTTTATTATTAGCTATTGCTTGAATATTAAATTATGGGAGTTGAAATTATATTTTTTATTTAGAAGTTATAAAAAATAATTTAGAAATAATAATTATTGGTTCTTTAGTAATATTAGCTGCTATAACTAAAAGAGCTCAAATTCCATTTTCATCTTGGTTACCTGCTGCTATAGCGGCTCCTACACCTGTATCAGCTTTAGTTCATTCTTCAACATTAGTTACGGCTGGGGTTTATTTATTAATTCGATTTAATTTTATTTTAATAAATACATGAATAGGAGATTTTTTATTATTAATTTCTGGTTTAACAATATTTATAGCTGGATTAGGAGCTAATTATGAATTTGATTTAAAAAAAATTATTGCTTTATCTACATTAAGACAGTTAGGTTTAATAATGAGAATTTTGTCAATAGGATTTTATAAATTAGCATTTTTTCATTTATTAACTCATGCATTATTTAAGGCATTGTTATTTATATGTGCTGGAGCAATTATTCATAATATGAATAATTCTCAAGATATTCGTTTAATAGGTGGATTAAGTTTTTTAATACCAATAACTTCTTCTTGTTTTAATGTAGCTAATTTAGCTTTATGTGGAATACCTTTTTTAGCAGGATTTTATTCAAAAGATTTAATTTTAGAAATTGTTTCTTTTAATTATATTAATCAATTTTCTTTTTTTCTTTTCTTTTTTTCTACAGGATTAACTGTTTGCTATTCTTTTCGATTAGCATATTATACAATAACTAGAAATTCAATATTTTCATCCTTAAATTTATTAAATGATGAAGGTTGAGTTATATTGAAAAGAATAATTGGTTTATTAATTATAAGAATTATTGGAGGAAGTATATTAGTTTGGTTAATTTTTCCAACTCCAATAGTTGTAATTTTACCATTTTATTTAAAAATGTTAACATTGTTTGTTTGTTTAATTGGTGGATTAATAGGTTATTTAATTTCTAATGTATCTTTATTTTTTTTTAATAAATCTTTTAATAATTATAATTTATCAACTTTTTTAGGATCTATGTGATTTATACCTTATATTTCTACTTATGGAGTAATTAATTATTCATTAGTTTTAGGAAAGATTAATTTAAAAAGTTTTGACCAAGGGTGGTCAGAATATTTTGGCGGTCAACAATTATTTTATATATTAATAGAAAATTCTCAAAAAAATCAATTAATACAAAATAATAATTTAAGGATTTATTTATTAAATTTTGTTTTTTGAGTATTTATTTTGTATTTGTTAATAATTTGATTTTATTCAAATAGCTTATAAATAGAGTATAACATTGAAGATGTTAGGGAGATTTTTTTAATCTTTGAATATTATGAATTTTATTTAGTAATTTATAAAAAAAGAATTTTAATTTTACAATGAAAATGTAATGTTTTTTTTAAACTATATAAATAATTAATAGAAGTATAAATGGATTTTAACCATTAAAAGATAAAAGTTAGCAGCTTTTTCTTGAACATCATACTTCTTTAATTGGAGAAAATCTCAGTTCTATCATTAACAGTGATAAGCCTCTTTTTGGCTTCAATTAAAAGAATAAGGGTAAAAATTACCTAAAATTAGGTCGAAACTAATTGCAATAAATCGCTTCATATTCAAGGTAGATTGAAATTCAATACTTTTTGAATGCAAATCAAATGTTATAATTAACTACAACCCTTTAATTTGATCAATCTAATATACCTTGGTTTCATTCATGATAAAGTCCTATTAATAAAATTCAAATAAAAATAATTGAAGTTGTTGTTCATATAAGTAAATTAGAAAATTTAATAATTAAGATAATTGGTAAAATTAAAGCAATTTCTACATCAAAAATTAAAAAAATAATAGTAATTAAAAAAAATCGTAAAGAAAATGGTAAACGTGATGAAGATTTAGGGTCAAACCCACATTCAAATGGTGAAGATTTTTCTCGATCTTTAATAGTTTTTTTTGAAAGAATTGAAGCTAAAAATATTACGATTATTGAAATAAATATAATAATTATTCTAATTGTTAAAATTGATAAAATTATTTATACTATAATTTATAGACTTTATGATTGGAAGTCAAATGTACTTTTTATACTATATAAATAATTATCTTCCTCATCAATAAATTGATACATAAAGAAATAATCAAACAATATCAACAAAATGTCAATATCATGCAGCAGCTTCAAATCCAAAGTGATGATTTTTAGAAAAATGATTATTTAAATGTCGAATTAAACAAATTAATAAAAATGTAGTTCCAATTAAGACATGAATTCCATGGAATCCTGTAGCTACAAAAAAAGTTGAACCATAAACAGAATCAGCAATTGAAAATGGGGCTTCAATATATTCATAAGCTTGAAGTATTGTAAAGTAAATTCCTAAAATTACTGTAAAAAATAAACTTTGAGAAGCTTGTGAATGATTTCTTTCTATTAATCTGTGATGAGCTCATGTAACAGTAATTCCTGAAGTTAATAAAATAACTGTATTAAGAAGAGGGACTTGGAATGGATTAAATGCAATAATTCCTATAGGAGGTCATAAAGCTCCTAATTCAACAGATGGAGAAAGACTTCTATGGAAAAAGGCTCAAAAGAAAGAAAGAAAAAAAAGTACTTCTGATAAAATAAATAAAATTATTCCTCATCGAAGTCCTGTAGTTACGGTTTCTGTATGTAAACCTTGAAAAGTTCCTTCACGGGTTACATCTCGTCATCATTGAATAACTGTTAAAATTGTAATAATATTACCTAATAAAAATAATGAAATATCATATTGATGGAATCATTTTACTAAACCTGAAACTGTTGTTATTGCTCCAATAGAACCTGTTAATGGTCAAGGTCTATAATCTACTAAATGAAATGGATGATTTGAATGAGTTGACATTAATTTACTTCACTAGAGTATAAAGTTCTAAGAACAGCAAATACATAAGATTGAATAATTGCTACTGCTGATTCTAAAATTAATAAAGCAATTTGTGTAATAATTAAAACATTTAATAAAATTAAAGATATTGATGATCCTGTATTTCCTAAAAGTGTTAATAATAAATGTCCTGCAATTATATTTGCAGTTAATCGTACAGCTAAAGTTCCTGGACGAATTACATTTCTAATAGTTTCAATACATACTATGAAAGGTATTAAAATAGATGGAGTACCTTGTGGTACTAAATGAGCAAATATATGTTGTGTATTATTAATTCATCCAAATAATATGAAACATAATCATAAGGGTAATGCTAAAGATAAAGTTAAAGTTAAATGACTTGTTCTTGTAAAAATATATGGAAATAAACCTATAAAATTATTAAATAAAATTATTGAAAATGAAGAAATAAAAATAAATGTTGAACCACTTCTTCCTAATGGTATTAAAACTTTAAATTCTTTATGAAGAATAGATAAAATATTATTTCAAAAAATATGATAACGTGATGGTATTAGTCAGTATATTGTTGGAATTATTAAAATTCCTAAAAAGGTTCTTAATCAATTTAATGAAGTGAAAAAGATTCTAGAGGGGTCAAAAATAGAAAATAAATTTGTTATCATTTTCAATTTAATGAATTTGTTAAATTATTTTTGTTAATTAAAATAGATTTAGGTAATGTAGGATAAAATGAATAATAATTTATTATATTAAATATAATAAAAGTAATAGAAAAAATAATAAATAAACTTAATCAATTAATAGGTGCTATTTGTGGAATTAAAAAATATCAATATATGATAATTTTAGTTTGACAAACTAATGTTATAATTTAACTAATTTTTTAAAATTTTTCCATTAGAAGTAAGTGCTAATTTACTATAAAGTGGTTTAAGAGACCAATACTTGCTTTCAGTCATCTAATGAATAATTTAAATTACTTGAAATTCATTTAATGAAAAAATTTACTGGAATTCTTTCAATAACAATTGGTATAAAGCTATGATTGGCCCCACAAATTTCTGAACATTGTCCATAAAATAAACCAGGACGATTTATAAAAAAATTAGTTTGATTTAATCGTCCTGGTGTTCCATCAACTTTTACTCCTAAAGAAGGAATAGTTCAAGAATGAATAACATCTGCAGCAGTTACAAGAATTCGAATTTGTGAATTAATTGGTAATACTACTCGATTATCAACATCAAGAAGGCGAAATCTATCTAAAGAAAGTTCATTTGTTGGAATTATATATGAATCAAATTCAATGTTTTTAAAATCTGAATATTCGTAACTTCAATATCATTGATGACCAATTGTTTTTAAGGTAATTGAAGGTTCACTAATTTCATCAAGTAAATATAAAAGTCGAAGAGAAGGAAATGCAATAAATAATAAAATAATCGCAGGTAAAATAGTTCAAATGATTTCAATAGTTTGTCCATGTAATAAATAACGATTAGTTAGTTTATTAAATATAAGTATAAATATTAAATAACCTACAAATATTGTAATTATTACTAAAATTAATAGTGCATGATCATGAAAAAAAATAAGTTGTTCTATTAAAGGAGAAGAACTATCTTGTAAATTTAAGTTTGCTCATGTTGACATTTATTCTAATAAAAGTAAAATACTTTATATATGAAGCTTAAATCCATTGCACTAATCTGCCATATTAGAAATTAGTTAATATAGGTAATTCAGAATAACTATGTTCAGCAGGTGGAGAATTTTGGAATCATTCAATAGATGAATTAAGTTGAATAGGAAAAATTACTTGACGTTGTAAAATTATACTTTCTCAAATAATGTAAAAGAAAAACAAAATTCCTAAAAAAGAAATTGTTGAACCTAATGTAGAGACAATATTTCAAGCAAGATAAGCATCAGGATAATCAGAATAACGACGAGGTATACCAGCTAGCCCTAAAAAGTGTTGAGGGAAAAAGGTTAAATTAACTCCAATAAATATAACAAAAAATTGACTTTTTAATAAACTATTATTAAGAGTTAATCCTGTAAATAATGGATATCAATGAATAAATCCTGCTATAATAGCAAATACTGCACCCATAGAAAGAACATAGTGGAAGTGAGCAACTACATAATATGTATCATGTAAAATAATATCAATTGAAGAATTAGCTAAAACTACACCTGTTAAACCTCCTACAGTAAATAAAAATATAAATCCTAGTGCTCATAAAATGGCAGGCGAATAAGTTAATTGTGTTCCGTATAAAGTTGCTAGTCATCTAAATACTTTAATTCCAGTTGGAACAGCAATAATTATTGTAGCTGAAGTAAAATAAGCTCGAGTATCAACATCTATTCCTACTGTAAATATATGATGAGCTCATACAATAAATCCTAAAAATCCAATTGTTAATATTGCATAAATTATTCCTAAAGAACCAAAAGTTTCCTTTTTTCCTGATTCTTGACTAATAATGTGAGAAATTATTCCAAATCCAGGAAGAATTAAAATATAAACTTCTGGGTGTCCAAAAAATCAAAATAAATGTTGATAAAGAATAGGATCACCTCCTCCTGCTGGATCAAAGAATGAAGTATTAAAATTTCGATCTGTTAATAATATTGTAATTGCTCCAGCTAAAACAGGAAGAGATAAAAGAAGAAGTAGAGCAGTAATTACTACTGATCATACAAATAACGGTATTCGATCAAATGTGATACCTGTTGCTCGTATATTAATAACAGTTGTAATAAAATTAACAGCTCCTAAAATTGAAGAAATACCAGCTAAATGAAGTGAAAAAATTGCTAGATCAACTGATGCTCCACCATGAGCGATATTACTTGATAAGGGAGGATAAACTGTTCATCCTGTCCCAGCTCCATTTTCTACTATACTACTTACCAGTAAAAGAGTTAATGAAGGAGGAAGTAATCAAAATCTTATATTATTCATTCGAGGGAAAGCTATATCTGGAGCTCCTAGTATTAATGGAACTAATCAATTTCCAAATCCTCCAATTATAATTGGTATAACTATAAAAAAAATTATTACAAAAGCATGAGCTGTTACAATTGTGTTATAAATTTGATCATCACCAATTAATGCTCCAGGATGACCTAATTCTACACGAATTAGTATACTTAAAGAAGTTCCTACTATTCCTGATCAAGCACCAAGAATAAAATATAAAGTTCCGATATCTTTATGATTAGTAGAGAATAATCATTGTCGCGATTAAATGGCTGAAATTAGGCGGTAGACTGTAAATCTATTTATGAGAGTTATTCTCTTTAATCAAACTAAGTATTTAGGCTTTATAGTCAATAATGATATTAGACTGCAATTCTAAAGGAGTAATAATTACTAAGGCTTAAAAGAATTTCTTATATTTATAGCTTTGAAGGCTATTAGTTTATTTAACTTAAAGCCTTAAAGAAAAAAATATAAAGAAGTAATTAAGAATAATCCAAATGTAGAAAAAAAAGAACAAATTATTAAAGTTAATATATAATTTGTTTTAAAATATGAAATTATTATTCAATTATTTTCATAATAATTTAATATTAATGCTCTATATGATAAACGGATATAAAAAAATAATGTAATTAAAGCTATTAATACTATAAATACTAACAGAAATAATTGATTATTTATAGTTAAATATTGAATAATCATTCATTTTGGGAAGAATCCAATAAATGGAGGAAGTCCTCCTAATGATAATAAATTAAAAAAAATAAAAAATTTTATAGATTTTGAATTAAAAAATAATGAATATAGTTGATTAATATAAGAAGTTTTAAATATGTTAAATATAAAAACTATTATAAAATTTAAAAATGTATATATTAAAAAATATATTAATCATAATCTATTTCTTCTATATATTGCTATAAGTATTCATCTTAAATGATTAATTGAGGAATAGGCTATTAATTTTCGTAATGAGGTTTGATTTAAACCTCCTAAAGCTCCAATTAAACTAGAAAAAATAATTCTTGTAATAATTAGGGGTTTAAAAATAATGTAAGAAATTAATATTAAAGGGGCAATTTTTTGTCAAGTTATTAAAATTAGAGAATTTAATCAAGAAAGACCTTCTATTACTATTGGAAATCAAAAATGAAAGGGGGCGGAACCACTTTTTAATAATAAAGAGGAAAGAATTATTATTTCTATAAAATATTCTGAATAAATTTTATTTGAATTTAATATAAATAAAATAATTGTGAATAAAATTATAGAAGAAGCTAAAGCTTGTGTTAAGAAATACTTTAATGAGGCTTCTGTTGATATTAATTTATTATCTCTTATTAGGGGGATAAAAGCTAATAAATTAATTTCTAAACCTATTCAAGCTCCTAATCAAGAATTAGCTGAAATAGAAATTAATGTTCCTATAATTAAAATCATAAAAAATAATATTTTTGATGAATTATTAAAAATTAAAAAGAAAAGGATTATAACCTTTATAAATGGGGTATGAACCCAGTAGCTTAATTAGCTTATCTTTTTATATTTTAGTGTATGATGCACAAAAGTTTTTGATACTTTTAGAAATAGTTTAATTCTATTAAATATAATGAATGTAATATAATTACATAATTTATCCTATCAAGATAATCCTTTTATCAGGCAATTCATT